GTCCTTGTAGCTTATTACAAAGCATGACACTGAAGATGTCAAGACAGTTGCTATATGCATCCAAGGACAAAAGACTCAGTCCTAACCTTACTATTAGTTTTTACCAAACATATACATGCAAGTATCCGCATCCCAGTGCAAATGCCCTCAACCCCTCGATTCAAGGTAGCAGGAGCAGATATCAGGCACACACCAGTAGCCCAAGACATCTTGCTCGGCCACACCCCCACGGGTACTCAGCAGTAATAAACATTAAGCTATAAGTGTAAACTTGACTTAGTTATGGTAATACAGGGCTGGTAAATCTTGTGCCAGCCACCGCGGTCACACAAGAAGCCCAAACTAATCTTACACGGCGTAAAGAGTGGACTCACATTATCCTAATACCTAGGGCTGAAACACAACTAAGCCGTTATAAGCATAAGATGTGCCTAACACCCTCTATAAAAACGACCCTAGCCCCACGATCAATCAAACTCCACGAAAGCCAGGCCACAAACTGGGATTAGATACCCCACTATGCCAGGCCGTAAATCTAGATACTCAATTACTTGAATATCCGCCCGAGTACTACGAGCACAAACGCTTAAAACTCTAAGGACTTGGCGGTGCCCTAAACCCACCTAGAGGAGCCTGTTCTGTAATCGATAACCCACGATACACCCGACCACCTCTTGCTCAAACAGCCTATATACCGCCGTCGCCAGTTCACCCTTAACTGAAGGACTAAAAGTGAACATAATAACCACCCCGTTAACAAGACAGGTCGAGGTATAGCCCATGAGGTGGAAGAAATGGGCTACATTTTCTTTCACAAAGAACATCCACGACAAGAGACCTGAAACCGTCTCTAAAAGGCGGATTTAGCAGTAAAGCAGGGCCATCAAGCCTCCTTTAAGCTGGCCCCAGGGCACGTACATACCGCCCGTCACCCTCCTCTTAAGCCCCTACCATACCCTAACTAACAACCTACTAAGCCAAAGACGAGGTAAGTCGTAACAAGGTAAGTGTACCGGAAGGTGCACTTAGTTTACCAAGACGTAGCTATAACATAAAGCATTCAGCCTACACCTGAAAGATATCTACTAACCTCTAGATCGTCTTGAAGCCCCCCTCTAGCTCCATTACTCACGAACCAAATCCCCCTACGCCAAGTAAATTAAAACATTTTTTCCCACCCAACCTAGTATAGGTGATAGAAAGGTAACACAGGACGCAATAGAGAAACGTACCGTAAGGAAAAGATGAAATAATAATGAAAACAAAGCGCTAAAAAGCAAAGATTAGCCCTTGTACCTTTTGCATCATGACTTAGCAAGAACTAACCAAGCAAAACGAACTTTTAGTTTGCCTTCCCGAAACCTAAGCGAGCTACTTGCAAGCAGCTATCCACTGAGCCAACCCATCTCTGTTGCAAAAGAGTGGGATGACTTGCTAGTAGAGGTGAAAAGCCAATCGAGCTGGGTGATAGCTGGTTGCCTGCGAAATGAATCTCAGTTCTCCCTTGATCTATCTCCACGGACATTATCCAACCCCTATGAATAAATCAAGAGCTACTTAAAGGGGGTACAGCCCCTTTAAGCCAAAAAACACTTTCCCAAAGCGGATAAGCCCCATACACCTCCATTGTGGGCCTTTAAGCAGCCACCAACAATGAATGCGTCAAAGCTCTATAGCCCAAAAATTCAAACACCATACGACTCCCTCCCACATAGCAGGCTAATCTATCGCAATAGAAGCACTAATGCTAAGATGAGTAACTAAGGTAAACCCTCTATAGCACCAACCTACATCCCCACATTATTAACAAGCCAAAACTAATACACTAACTTCTACAAGCCTTCATATAACAAGCCACTGTTAACCCGACTAAAGGAGTGCACAATAAGAGAGATTAAAACCTGCGAAAGGAATTAGGCAAACCCAAGGCCCGACTGTTTACCAAAAACATAGCCTCCAGCTAACCAAGTATTGGAGGTGATGCCTGCCCAGTGACATCACGTTTAACGGCCGCGGTATCCTAACCGTGCAAAGGTAGCACAATCAATTGTCCCATAAATCGGGACCTGTATGAATGGCTAAACGAGGTCTTAACTGTCTCTCGCAGGTAATCAGTGAAATTGATCTTCCCGTGCAAAAGCAGGGATAACCACACTAGACAAGAAGACCCTGTGGAACTTAAGAACTAGCAGTCACTCTCCCGCACATTCAATCCACCGGACCTACACCCACAGAAAAACTGACCTGCATTCTTCGGTTGGGGCGACCTTGGAGAAAAACACATCCTCCAAAAATAAGACCACCCCTCTTAACCTAGAACAACCCCTCTACGTACAAACAGTAACCAGACCCAATACAAAAATTGATCAATGAAACAAGCTACCCCAGGGATAACAGCGCAATCTCCTCCAAGAGCCCCCATCGACGAGGAGGTTTACGACCTCGATGTTGGATCAGGACATCCTAGTGGTGTAGCCGCTACTAAGGGTTCGTTTGTTCAACGATTAACAGTCCTACGTGATCTGAGTTCAGACCGGAGCAATCCAGGTCGGTTTCTATCTATGACAAGCTCTTTCCAGTACGAAAGGACAGAAATAGCAAGACCTATACCACAAGCACGTCTTCACCCTAAGTAATGCAAACAACTAAATTACCAAGGGTTCTCGCACCAACATCCTAGAAAAGGATCGCTAGAGTGGCAGAGCTTGGCAAGTGCAAAAGGCTTAAGCCCTTTACCCAGAGGTTCAAGTCCTCTCCCTAGCTCCTATAACATGCCCCACTACCCCACCTTAACACACCTCACTATATCTCTATCCTACGCCATCCCCGTACTAATTGCAGTAGCCTTCCTAACACTAGTAGAACGAAAAATCCTAAGCTACATACAAGCTCGAAAAGGCCCAAACATCGTGGGCCCTTTTGGCCTACTTCAGCCAGTAGCAGACGGAATTAAACTGTTCATCAAAGAACCAATTCGCCCATCTACCTCATCCCCATCCCTTTTTATCATAACCCCTATACTAGCCCTCACTCTAGCAATCATAATCTGAACACCCCTACCTCTTCCCTTCTCCCTCACTGACCTAAATCTAAGCGTACTCTTTCTACTCGCACTGTCCAGCTTAGCAGTATACTCTATTCTATGATCTGGATGGGCCTCAAACTCCAAATATGCCCTAATCGGAGCCCTACGTGCAGTCGCACAAACAATCTCATATGAAGTAACATTAGCTATTATTTTGCTGTCCACAATTATCCTAAGTGGCGGCTATAATTTAAACGCCCTTACCACAACCCAAGAGCCCATATACCTCCTCTTCTCCTCCTGACCCCTGGCGATAATATGATACATCTCAACGCTCGCCGAAACAAATCGCGCTCCATTCGATCTCACAGAAGGAGAATCCGAACTAGTATCAGGCTTTAATGTAGAATACGCCGCCGGACCATTCGCCCTATTCTTCCTAGCCGAATACGCCAACATCATACTCATAAACATACTAACGACTATCCTATTCCTCAACCCAAGTTCACTCAATCTTCCCCAAGAACTTATGCCAACAACCCTAGCCGCCAAAACCCTACTCCTTTCCGCAGGATTTATCTGAATCCGAGCCTCCTACCCCCGATTCCGCTACGACCAACTCATACACCTCCTTTGAAAAAGCTTTCTACCCCTAACACTAGCCCTATGCCTCTGACATGCTAGCATGCCCATCTGCTATGCAGGTCTCCCGCCCGCCTAGAAACCTACAAGGAAATGTGCCTGAATAAAGGACCACTATGATAAAGTGAACATAGAGGTATACCAATCCTCTCATTTCCTACTTTAGGAAAGTAGGACTTGAACCTACACAAAAGGAATCAAAACCCTTCATACTCCCTCTATATTATTTCCTAGTAAGGTCAGCTAACAAAGCTATCGGGCCCATACCCCGAAAATGATGGTTTAACTCCTTCCCCTACTAATGAACCCCCAAGCTAAATTAATCTCCCTATCCAGCCTCATCCTGGGAACAACCCTTACAATCTCAAGTAACCATTGAATCATAGCATGAGCAGGCCTAGAAATTAACACCATCGCCATCCTCCCCCTAATTGCTAAATCCCACCACCCTCGAGCAATCGAAGCTACAACCAAATACTTCCTAGTACAGGCCTCTGCCTCCACATTACTTTTACTCTCCAGCACTATCAACGCATGACTCACCGGACAATGAGACATCACCCACCTAACCCACCCCTTACCATCCACACTTCTAACCATAGCAATCGCAATAAAATTAGGACTAGTCCCTTTCCACTTCTGATTCCCAGAAGTCCTACAAGGCTCCTCCTTAACTACAGGTCTACTTTTATCCACTGCCCTAAAATTCCCTCCAACCACCCTTCTACTACTTACATCCCCCTCCCTTAACCCAACCCTGTTAACCACACTGGCCATCCTCTCAACTGCCCTAGGAGGCTGAATAGGCCTCAACCAAACCCAAATCCGCAAAATCCTTGCTTTCTCCTCCATCTCTCACATAGGCTGAATAGTCGTTATCATCATCTACACCCCCAAACTCACCCTACTAACCTTCTACCTATACACCATAATAACCGCTGCTATCTTCCTCACCATCAACACAACCAATATTCTAAAACTATCAACAATAATAACCGCATGAACAAAAATCCCCCCACTAACAGCAGCCCTAATACTAACTCTCCTCTCCCTAGCCGGCCTTCCTCCCCTCTCAGGCTTCCTACCTAAATGACTCATTCTACAGGAACTCACTAAGCAGGAAATAACTACAACAGCCACCATCATCGCCCTCCTCTCTCTGCTCAGCCTATTCTTCTACCTCCGTCTCGCATATTGTGCCACAATCACACTTCCCCCTAACTCCTCAAACCACATAAAACTATGACAAACAAACAAAAAAGTTAACATCACAACCTCAACCCTTACCACTTTGAGCGCCCTACTCCTACCACTCTCACCAATAATCCTTACAATCCCCTAAGAAACTTAGGATCACCTAAACCGGAGGCCTTCAAAGCCTCAAACAAGAGCTAAACCCTCTTAGTTTCTGCTAAGATCCGCAGGACACTAACCTGCATCCTTTGAATGCAACTCAAACACTTTCATTAAGCTAGGACCTTAAACCTTTCCCCTCCCTAGGCAGATGGGCTTCGATCCCATGAAATTCTAGTTAACAGCTAAATGCCTTACACCCAACAGGCGTCTGCCTACCAGATTCTGGCACATATTCAACGTGCATCAATGAGCTTGCAACTCAACATGAACTTCACTACAGAACCGATAAGAAGAGGAATCAAACCTCTGTAAAAAGGTCTACAGCCTAACGCTTCAACACTCAGCCATCTTACCTATGACTTTCATCAACCGATGACTATTCTCCACCAACCATAAAGACATTGGAACTCTATATCTAATTTTCGGCGCATGAGCTGGCATAATTGGAACCGCCCTTAGCCTCCTAATTCGAGCAGAACTAGGTCAGCCAGGCACCCTATTAGGAGATGACCAAATCTACAATGTAATTGTCACCGCACACGCCTTTGTAATAATCTTCTTTATAGTCATACCCATTATAATCGGAGGATTCGGAAACTGACTAATCCCCCTCATAATTGGAGCCCCTGACATAGCCTTCCCACGAATAAATAACATAAGCTTCTGACTCCTCCCCCCATCTTTCCTACTCCTCCTAGCCTCCTCTACAGTAGAAGCCGGAGCAGGAACAGGATGAACCGTGTATCCCCCCCTAGCCGGAAACCTAGCCCACGCTGGAGCTTCAGTAGACCTAACCATTTTTTCATTACATCTAGCAGGTGTCTCATCAATCCTAGGAGCAATCAACTTTATTACAACTGCAATCAACATAAAACCTCCCGCCCCCTCACAATACCAAACCCCATTATTTGTATGATCCGTACTCATCACAGCCGTACTCCTCCTACTCTCCCTCCCAGTACTCGCTGCAGGCATTACCATACTCCTAACAGATCGAAACCTAAACACCACCTTCTTCGACCCAGCTGGAGGCGGCGACCCAATCCTATACCAACACTTATTCTGATTCTTCGGCCACCCAGAAGTATACATTCTTATCCTCCCAGGATTCGGAATCATTTCACACGTAGTTGCATACTACGCCGGAAAAAAGGAACCATTCGGCTACATAGGCATAGTCTGAGCCATACTCTCCATTGGCTTCCTAGGCTTTATTGTATGAGCCCATCACATATTCACAGTCGGAATAGACGTTGACACCCGAGCATACTTCACATCTGCTACAATAATCATTGCCATCCCAACAGGCATCAAAGTATTCAGCTGACTCGCCACCCTTCACGGAGGCACAATCAAATGAGAACCTCCCATACTCTGAGCCCTAGGCTTCATCTTCCTCTTTACCATCGGCGGTCTAACCGGAATCATCCTAGCCAACTCCTCACTAGACATTGCCCTACATGACACCTACTACGTAGTAGCTCACTTCCACTATGTCCTATCAATGGGGGCCGTATTTGCGATCCTTGCAGGCTTCACACACTGATTCCCCCTATTCACAGGTTTCACCCTCCACCCAACATGGGCCAAAGCCCACTTTGGAGTAATATTCACCGGAGTAAACCTAACCTTCTTCCCACAACACTTCCTAGGCTTAGCTGGCATGCCACGACGATACTCCGACTACCCAGACGCCTACACCCTATGAAATTCTCTATCCTCTATCGGCTCCCTCATCTCAATAACCGCCGTCATCATACTAATATTCATAATCTGAGAAGCCTTCACATCAAAACGCAAAATCTCACAGCCAGAAATAATCAACACTAACATTGAATGAATCCACGGCTGCCCTCCTCCCTACCATACCTTTGAAGAACCAGCCTTCGTCCAAATTCAAGAAAGGAAGGAATCGAACCCTCACCAGCTGGTTTCAAGCCAACGGCATCAAACCACTCATGCTTCTTTCTTATGGGACGTTAGTAAAACAATTACATAGCCTTGTCAAGGCTAAATTACAGGTGAAACTCCAGTACGCCCCACCACATGGCCAACCACTCACAATTCGGCTTCCAAGACGCCTCCTCCCCTATTATAGAAGAACTCATCGAATTCCACGACCATGCCCTTATAGTCGCACTAGCCATCTGCAGCTTAGTCCTATACCTTTTAACCCTAATACTCATAGAAAAATTATCCTCAAACACCGTAGACGCCCAAGAAGTAGAACTCGTATGAACAATCCTCCCTGCCATCGTCCTAATCATGCTTGCCCTCCCATCCCTACAAATCCTCTACATAATAGACGAAATCGACGAACCAGATCTAACCCTAAAAGCCATCGGCCACCAATGATACTGAACCTACGAATACACGGACTTTAAAAACCTTTCATTCGACTCCTATATACTACCAACAACAGACCTAGTCCAAGGACAATTCCGCCTATTAGACGTAGACCACCGCGTTGTCATCCCAATAGAATCCCCCATCCGCATTATCGTCACCGCTGACGACGTACTCCACTCCTGAGCCGTACCCTCTCTAGGAGTAAAAACCGACGCAATTCCCGGACGACTAAACCAAACCTCATTCATCACCACACGCCCTGGAATCTTCTACGGCCAATGCTCTGAAATCTGCGGAGCTAACCATAGCTTTATACCAATCGTAGTAGAATCCGCCCCTCTCGCCCACTTTGAAAACTGATCCTCCCTACTCTCCTCCTAATCATTAAGAAGCTATGTACCAGCACTAGCCTTTTAAGCTAGAGACAGAGGACCACCACCCTCCTTAATGAAATGCCCCAACTAAACCCAAATCCATGATTTCTCATTATACTACTCTCATGACTTACCTTCTCAACCATCCTCCAACCCAAACTATTATCATTCACCCCCACCAACCCCCCATCCACTAAAACCACAACCACTCCAAAACATCCATCCTGAAACTGACCATGAACCTAAGCTTCTTCGATCAATTCATAAGCCCCTCCCTCCTAGGAATCCCCTTAGTCCTAATTGCCACCTTATTCCCAAGTCTCCTCTACCCAACCCCAAACAACCAATGAATCTCTAACCGCATCCACACCCTACAACTTTGACTTCTAAACCTAATTACAAAGCAACTACTAACCCCCATAAACAAAAAGGGCCACAAATGAGCCCTAATCCTGACATCATTAATAGTCTTCTTACTAACAATTAACCTACTAGGCCTACTCCCCTACACATTTACCCCTACCACACAACTATCAATAAATATAGCCCTCGCTTTCCCCCTCTGATTCGCTACCCTACTAACCGGCCTACGAAATCAACCATCAATCTCACTAGCCCATATACTACCCGAAGGAACCCCAACCCCACTAATCCCCGCACTAATCCTTATTGAAACAACCAGTCTACTAATCCGCCCTTTAGCCCTAGGAGTACGCCTCACAGCAAACCTCACAGCAGGCCATCTACTTATTCAACTCATCTCCACAGCCTCTACCGTCCTCCTCCCCATCATACCCACAGTATCCATTCTAACCACACTAATCCTTCTCCTACTAACCATCCTAGAACTAGCAGTAGCCGTAATCCAAGCTTATGTTTTCGTTCTCCTCCTAAGCCTTTACCTACAAGAAAACATCTAACCGTTAATGACCCACCAAGCACACTCCTACCACATAGTAGACCCAAGCCCCTGACCCATTTTCGGAGCAACCGCCGCCCTACTTACAACCTCAGGACTAACCATATGATTCCACTACAACACAACCCAATTATTAGCCCTAGGTCTGCTTTCCATAGCCCTAGTTATGATCCAATGATGACGAGATATCATCCGAGAAAGCACGTTCCAAGGTCATCACACACCCACTGTACAAAAAGGCCTTCGATACGGCATAATCCTGTTCATCACTTCAGAAGCATTCTTCTTCCTCGGATTCTTTTGAGCATTCTTCCACTCCAGTCTAGCTCCCACCCCAGAACTTGGCGGACAATGACCCCCAATAGGCATCAAACCTTTAAATCCAATAGAAGTCCCCCTACTAAACACTGCAATCCTCCTAGCCTCTGGAGTAACCGTCACATGAGCCCACCACAGCATCACAGAAAGCAACCAAAAACAAGCAACACAAGCCCTACTCATAACCGTCCTATTAGGGTTCTATTTCACAGCCCTCCAAGCTACAGAATACTACGAGGCCCCATTCTCAATTGCTGACAGCGTATACGGATCTACCTTCTTCGTCGCAACAGGATTTCACGGATTACATGTAATTATCGGATCTTCATTCCTTCTAGTATGCCTCCTCCGACTAACAAAATTTCACTTCACATCAAACCACCACTTTGGCTTCGAAGCAGCAGCCTGATACTGACACTTTGTAGACGTCATTTGACTATTCCTCTACATAAGCATCTACTGATGAGGATCTTGCCCCCCTAGTATATCAAATACAATTGACTTCCAATCTTTAAAATCTGGTTTAAACCCAGAGAGAGGCAATCAACACAATCCTTTCCACACTCACACTCTCCACAACCATTACAGCCCTCCTAACCATACTCAACCTCTGACTAGCCCAAACCAACCCAGACTCAGAAAAACTATCCCCCTACGAATGTGGCTTCGACCCCCTAGGTACCGCCCGACTCCCATTCTCTATCCGCTTCTTCCTAGTAGCAATCCTATTCCTCCTCTTCGACCTAGAAATCGCCCTTCTACTACCACTCCCATGAGCAACTCAACTTCAATCCCCCCAAACTACCCTAACCTGAACATCCATCATCATCCTGCTCCTAACACTAGGCCTAATCTATGAATGATTTCAAGGAGGCCTAGAATGAGCAGAATAAATACAGGAAATTAGTCTAACCAAGACAGTTGACTTCGGCTCAACAGATCATAGTTCAACCCTATGACTTCCTTAATGACCTTCCTACACCTAAGCTTTTACTCAACCTTCACCTTAAGCGGATTAGGCTTAGCATTCCACCGAACACACCTAATCTCAGTACTTCTATGTCTAGAAAACATAATACTTGCCCTATACCTCACCTTAACCGCATGAACCACCCAAAACCAAACTACATCAACAACCCTAATGCCAATCCTCATACTAGCATTCTCCGCCTGCGAAGCAGGCATCGGTCTCGCTATTCTCGTCGCCTCCACACGTACGCACGGATCAGACCATCTCCATAACCTAAACGCACTCCAATGTTAAAAATCCTCCTCCCAACAATCATACTCCTCCCTATAACCCTCCTCTCACCCCCCAAGTACCTATGAACCAATATCACCTCACACAGCTTCTTAATTGCAACCATTAGCCTACAATGACTAACCCCAACCTATCTACCAAATAAAAACCTAAACCAATGAGCCGGCATCGACCAAATCTCATCACCCCTCCTAGTACTAACCTGCTGACTACTTCCCCTCATAGTAATAGCAAGCCAAAACCACCTCCAACAAGAACCAACCTCACGAAAACAAACCTTCACTATCACTATAATCCTTGTACAACCATTCATCCTCCTAGCCTTCTCAACACTAGATCTTATACTATTTTACATTGCATTTGAAGCCACCCTAATCCCCACCCTAATCCTAATCACACGGTGAGGCAACCAACCAGAACGTCTAACAGCCGGAATCTACTTACTATTCTATACCCTCATCAGCTCTCTCCCCCTCCTAGTCACCATACTCTACATCCACAACCAAGCAGGCACCCTTCACCTCGCAATTCTAAAACTCTTTCCCCCATCACTCAACTTATCCTGATCAGGCCTCCTATCAAGCCTCGCCCTACTCACAGCCTTCATAGTAAAAGCCCCCTTATACGGACTCCACTTATGACTCCCAAAAGCCCACGTAGAAGCCCCCATCGCAGGCTCCATATTACTAGCCGCCCTCCTACTAAAACTAGGCGGCTATGGAATTATACGAATATCCATACTAACAACTCCCCTCTCCAACCTCCTCCATTACCCATTCCTCACCCTCGCACTATGAGGAGCCCTCATAACCAGCTCTATCTGCCTACGCCAAATCGACCTAAAATCCTTAATCGCATATTCTTCTGTAAGCCACATAGGCCTAGTCATCTCAGCCACCATAATCCAAACTCACTGATCATTTACAGGAGCAATAATCATAATAATTGCCCACGGACTAACCTCCTCAATACTATTCTGCCTGGCCAACACCAACTACGAACGCTCACACAGTCGTATTCTATTCTTGACCCGAAGCTTACAATCCCTCCTCCCCCTAATATCAACCTGATGACTACTAGCCAACCTCACAAACATAGCACTCCCCCCTACCATTAACCTAATAGCAGAACTCACCATCATAATCTCTCTCTTCAACTGATCAACCTTTACTATTATCCTAACCGGCATTGCTACCCTACTCACTGCCGCTTACACCTTATTTATATTCCTAACAACCCAACGAGGAATCACACCCTCCCACATTACCTCCATACAAAACTCAAACACACGAGAACATTTACTCATAACCCTCCACATCCTCCCCACCCTCCTCCTAATCCTAAAACCCGAACTAATCTCTGGGATTCCCTCATGCAAACATAGTTTCAAACCAAACATTAGACTGTGATCCTAAAAATAGAAGTTAAACCCTTCTTGTTTGCCGAGGGGAGGTTCCAACCAACAAGAACTGCTAATCCTTGCCTCTGGACATGAAACTCCAGCCCCCTTGCTTTTAAAGGATAATAGCAATCCATTGGTCTTAGGAGCCACCTATCTTGGTGCAAATCCAAGTAAAAGCAATGGACCTCCCATTAATCCTTAACATCTCCATCCTCTTAACCCTAACTACAATCATCACTCCCATCCTGATACCCCTCTTATTCAACACCAAAAACTCCCCCTCCATCATCACACTCGCCGTAAAAACCTCTTTCCTAACCAGCCTAATCCCCATAACCGTCTTCTTACATTCAAACTTAGAAAGCATCATCTCCCACTGAGAATGAAAACTTACCACAAACTTTAAAATTCCAATCAGCCTCAAAATAGACCTGTACTCACTCACATTCTTCCCAATCGCCCTATTCGTGACATGATCAATCCTACAATTTGCTACTTGGTACATAACCTCAGAACCCCACATCACCAAATTCTTCTCCTACCTCTTAACCTTCCTCACCGCAATGCTCACACTAACAATCGCCAACAACATATTCCTACTCTTCATCGGATGAGAAGGAGTAGGAATCATATCATTTCTCCTAATCGGATGATGACATGGCCGAGCAGAAGCCAACACCGCCGCCCTCCAAGCCGTGCTTTACAACCGAATCGGTGATATCGGCCTCATCCTATGCATAGCATGACTAGCCTCAACAATAAACTCCTGAGAAATCCAACAACCCCTCTCCCCAGACCAAGCCCCCCTCCTTCCCCTACTAGGACTGATTTTAGCTGCCACAGGAAAATCCGCCCAATTCAGCCTTCACCCATGACTCCCCGCCGCAATAGAAGGCCCCACCCCCGTATCCGCCCTACTCCATTCAAGCACTATAGTAGTAGCCGGAATCTTCTTACTCATCCGCACTCACCCTTTACTCTCCACCAACCAAACAGCTTTAACCCTGTGCTTGTGCTTAGGTGCTATCTCCACATTATTTGCCGCCACATGTGCCCTAACACAGAATGACATTAAAAAAATCATTGCCTTCTCCACATCCAGCCAACTCGGCCTAATAATAGTGACAATCGGACTAAACCTCCCTCAGCTAGCCTTCCTACATATCTCAACCCACGCATTCTTCAAAGCTATACTCTTCCTCTGCTCAGGGTCCCTAATCCACAACCTCAACGGTGAACAAGACATCCGTAAAATAGGCGGACTTCAAAAAACACTCCCCACCACCACTTCATGCATGACCATCGGAAACCTAGCACTCATAGGAACACCATTCCTGGCAGGCTTCTACTCCAAAGACACTATTATCGAATCCCTAAACACATCCTACCTAAACTCATGAGCCCTCCTACTAACCCTCCTAGCCACATCCTTCACAGCAACTTACAGCCTCCGTATAACTATACTAGTACAAACAAACTTTACCCGAACACCTCCCACAGCCCCAATCAACGAAAACAACCCCATAATCACCAACCCCATTACCCGCCTAGCTCTAGGAAGCATTACAGCTGGACTACTGCTCACCTCATTCATCCTCCCCACAAAAACTCCACCCATAACAATACCAACCTTAACAAAAACCACAGCTATTATCATCACAGCCCTAGGCATCATCCTAGCCTTAGAAATCTCAAAAATAACCCACACCCTCATCAAACCTAAACAAAACACCTTCTCAAACTTCTCTCTGACCCTAGGATACTTCAATCCCCTAACACACCGACTCACCTCAATAAACCTACTAAACAACGGACAAAAAATTGCCTCAAACCTAATCGACCTGTCCTGATACAAAAAAATAGGCCCCGAAGGCTTAGCAACCCTCCAACTCAACGCAGCCAAAACCACAACTAACCTTCACACCGGAACAATCAAAACATACCTAGGATCCTTTGCCCTATCCATCCTTATCATAATCTTCTCAACCTATAGACAACATAATGGCCCCCAATATCCGTAAACACCACCCACTACTAAAAATAGTTAACAACTCCCTAATCGACCTACCAACCCCCTCAAACATTTCTGCATGATGAAACTTCGGATCCCTTCTAGGAATCTGCCTAACAACACAAATCATTACTGGCATTCTCCTAGCCGCACACTACACAGCAGACACCACCTTGGCCTTCACATCCGTCGCCCATACATGTCGAAACGTCCAATTCGGCTGACTAATCCGCAACCTCCACGCCAATGGAGCCTCAGCCTTCTTTATCTGCATCTACCTCCACATCGGACGCGGACTCTACTACGGCTCCTACCTATACAAAGAAACATGAAATACAGGAGTCATCCTCCTCCTCACCCTCATAGCAACCGCCTTCGTCGGATATGTCCTCCCATGAGGCCAAATATCATTCTGAGGCGCCACAGTCATCACCAACTTATTCTCAGCAATCCCATACATCGGCCAAACACTAGTAGAATGAGCCTGAGGAGGATTCTCAGTAGACAATCCTACTCTTACCCGATTCTTTGCCCTACATTTCCTCTTGCCATTCATCATCGCAAGCCTTACACTTATCCACCTCACCTTTCTCCACGAAACAGGCTCAAACAACCCCCTAGGAGTTCAATCCAACTGTGACAAAATCCCATTCCACCCATATTTCTCCTCAAAAGATATCCTAGGCTTCATAATCATACTCCTCCCACTAATAACCCTAGCCATATTCTCACCCAATCTCCTAGGAGACCCTGAAAACTTCACACCCGCCAACCCCCTAGTAACCCCACCTCACATCAAACCCGAATGATACTTCCTATTCGCATATGCCATCTTACGCTCTATCCCAAACAAACTAGGAGGAGTCCTTGCTCTAGCTGCCTCTGTCCTAATCCTATTCCTTATACCCTTCCTCCATAAATCAAAACAACGAACTATAACCTTCCGACCTCTATCACAATTACTGTACTGAACTCTAGTAGCCAACCTCCTTATCCTTACATGAGTAGGCAGTCAGCCAGTGGAACATCCATTTATCATCATCGGCCAACTAGCCTCACTCACATACTTCACAATCATTCTCATTCTCCTTCCAATCACCGCATCCCTAGAAAATAAAATTCTCAACCTCTAACTACTCTAATAGTTTATAAAAAACATTGGTCTTGTAAACCAAAAACTGAAGGACATACCCCTTCTTAGAGTTTATTCAATCTAAACAACACCAACCTACAAAAGACAAACAACAATAAACCCACAAGAATATTTTCCCCCCATAAATATCAAATCACAAACACCACCCCAAACACTCCTTCCGTACCCCCCCTACCCCCCCAAAGGAGTTTTATGCATAAGCTATGCATTACTTTGCATTACATTATATGCCCCATCATACATTAACTGCATGTAGGAAGATCTGACATAACATGAATGTGGAATCCACATAATTTTTCATGACTTCTCTCATAACACTCCACCCAAGACATATCCTCACCTAGGCACATTCTCCCACAAGGACCCGTGCTTGTCATGGTTCAACGAAGTTTACCTACCTACGAACTAAAACCTATCGACTGTCAGTTTTCGTATTAATGTATTTCTAGTATACGATAGTGGTTCCACCATTAACTACGCATGTCAGAACTGCATCACCTGACTCAAGCCCGTCTTTCTAGCCCGCCCAAAGCTCGTACATGGTCGTTTATTAATCGTGCACTCCCACGGAGAGATCAGCAACCCGGTGTCGGTATTGAATATCACGACCAGCTTCAGGACCATTCTTTCCCTCTAACCCTCGAAACACTACTTGCACTTTTGCGCCTCTGGTTCCTCGGTCAGGAACATAACTTGGCTTCTCATCCTCGATTGCCCTTCACAGATACTAGTGGTTGGGATGCACACGGTATACGACCCTGCGTAATCTCGGCATTTTCCTTTTTTTAGGCTTTTGGTTCTTTTTTTCTGGGTCTCCTCAATAAACCCCCCGGTGCCGCCGCCAGAGAGCACCTCGACGCTTGACATGTCCATCTTATGGTCGGCGAGCGGTTTTCTCACTTTCGCGGGCCCAGTTAATGATATGGTTTCATGTGTAAGTTCGTCTAATAATGTAGCCCTGATTCACTTTTTCTGGCATTTGGCTTGGAATTTCCTCTTGGTATTTAAACATGGTCTATTTTAATTCATGCTAGATAGACATATTTTTACCTCGTCAATTTCATCATTTTCACCAAAATTTTTCACCCTTTTTTTGCTATTCTAGGCGTATACCATTAAAAATCATAACTTTTACAAAAAATTTTTTTTTCATTTTGTTTGTCAAAAATTTTTCACTTAACAAACGTTCCATTCCCCCCATATTCTCACAAAAATTTCCACCTTTTCATTTTGTCATTTCATTTGTTTTCTTCTTTACACTTCATGCAAATTCTCGACACATTTCAACCAAAAATCTAAACACATTTTTAATTATTGTTTTAACAAATTCACTTGATTCACAAACTACCCACCCCCACCAATACCATTAACTTCTTTCATCATCATCAAAGCAAACTATTCCATCTTTTTATCATCTCACAACACCAACCTTAATCAAAAACCCTCCCCAAACCTCAAACAACCCCACCCTCAAAAAGAAAGGAATCACACCTTTATCTCCAGCTCCCAAAGCTGATATTTTCAATTAAACTACTTTCTGATCCTAACCTCACTGCCCGAATCGTCCCTCGAGACAAACCCCGCACAAGCTCCAAAACCGCAAACAAGGTTAACAGCAACCCCCACCCGGCAACCAAAAACTGTCCAACCCCATCCGAATAAAACATCGCCACCCCCCCAAAATCCAACCGCATAACCCACGCACCCTCACCATCCACTGTCCCAACCCCAAACCACCCAAACTCTAAACCCCACACAACAACCCCCACAGCCAACGCCAAAAACAAACCTGCACCATAACCCACCACTCGCCAATCCCCCCAAACCTCTGGAAAAGGATCCGCCGCTAGCGCAACCGAATAAACAAAAACAACCAACATACCCCCCAAATAAACCAAAAACAACACTAAAGACATAAAAGACACCCCCAAACCAGCCAACATTCCACAACCTACTACCGACGCCAACACCAAACCAACTACCCCATAATAAGGAGAAGGATTAGATGCAACCACTAAACCTCCCAAAACAAAACAAACCCCTAGAAAAAGTAAAAAGTACATCATAAATTCTTACTTGGCTTCTATCCAAGGCCTGTGATCTGAAAAACCACTGTTGTAAACTCAACTACAAGAACCACCTATAAAACAACACCTCACCAATACTTTTTACATTAGACCATCAAATCATCACTCACTAACCAACTCCTTTTTACTTCAAAAATACATAACTAAAACACAACCCCCCCCACAAATTCAACCAACCATACAACATCTTATTACACTATCTTAACCGCTTTGCAACACATCACCAACTCTTATTTTACTTGACATATTTTTATCTCACCAACCCACAACTTAAATAGAATATTCCCCAAAAACACAATATAACTTAAAAATTCTTCAATTTATTTATTCACTTAACCAAATAAAAACGCCTCCCCCACATCCAATATACCCCAACACCCCACCCCACAGCCCAAATTAACTAATCCGCACAAAACAAAAACCAGCCAATAAACCACTTAATTAACAAAACAAATCGTTCTATTAGTTATAGAACAAAACAAATCGNTCTATTAGTTATAGAACAAAACAAATCGNTCTATTAGTTATAGAACAAAACAAATCGNTCTATTAGTTATAGAACAAAACAAATCGNTCTATTAGTTATAGAACAAAACAAATCGNTCTATTAGTTATAGAACAAAACAAATCGNTCTATTAGTTATAGAACAAAACAAATCGNTCTATTAGTTATAGAACAAAACAAATCGTTCTATTAGTTATAGAACAAAACAAATCGTTCTATTAGTTATAGAACAAAACAAATCGTTCTATTAGTTATAGAACAAAACAAATCGTTCTATTAGTTATAGAACAAAACAAATCGTTCTATTAGTTATAGAACAAAACAAATAATT